ACCAGTTCTTCCTCCTGAGTTGAGACCAATCTATCATATAGATGAGGATAAACTAGTGACCTCGGATATTAATGAAATCTATAGAAGAATTATCTATCGGAATAATACTCTTACAGATCTATTAACAACAAGTATAGCTACGCCAGAAGAATTAATAATATCTCAGGAAAAATTGCTGCAAGAAGCCGTGGATGCACTTCTTGATAATGGAATCTGCGGACAACCGATGAGGGATGATCATAATAGAGTTTACAAGTCTCTTTCAGATGTAATTGAAGGCAAAGAAGGAAGAGTTCGCGAGACTTTGCTTGGTAAACGGGTTGATTATTCAGGGCGGTCAGTGATTGTCGTGGGCCCTTCACTTTCATTACATCGATGTGGATTGCCTCGCGAAATAGCAATAGAACTTTTCCAGGCATTTGTAATTCGTGACCTAATTAGAAAACATCTTGCTTCGAACATCGGAGTTGCTAAAAGTCAAATTCGAAAAAAAAAACCGATTGTATGGGAAATACTTCAGGAAATTCTGGATGACCATCCTGTATTGCTGAATAGAGCGCCTACTCTGCATAGATTAGGCATACAGGCATTCCTGCCCATTTTAGTGGAAGGGCGTGCTATTTGTTTACATCCATTAGTTTGTAAGGGCTTCAATGCAGACTTTGACGGGGATCAAATGGCTGTTCATGTGCCTTTATCTTTGGAGGCTCAAGCAGAGGCACGTTTACTTATGTTTTCTCATATGAATCTTTTGTCTCCAACTATTGGAGATCCCATTTCTGCACCAACTCAAGATATGCTTAGTGGACTCTATTTCTTAACGAGTGGAAATCGTCGGGGTATTTGTGTAAATAGGTATAATCCATGTAATCGTATAAACTATCAAAATGAAGATAATAACTATAAGTATACAAAAAAAAAAGAACCTTTTTTTTCTAATGCCTATGATGCAATTGGAGCTTATCGGCAAAAACGCATCAATTTAGGTAGTCCCTTGTGGCTGCGGTGGCGACTAGATCAACGCGTTATTGCTGCAAGAGAAACTCCCATCGAAATTCACTATGAATCTTTGGGGACCTATTATGAGATTTATGGACACTATCTAATAGTAAGAAGTATAAAAAAAGAAATTCTTTATATATATATTCGAACCACTCTCGGTCATATTTCTCTTTATCGAGAAATAGAAGAAGCCATACAGGGGTTTTGGCAGGGCTGTTGTAATTCTATGCTACCAGGGGGAATTCGAGTCTCACCGGGTTAACTAGGACTATAATTGCAATTGCGGAATTTCTACGTGAATCAAGATCTAGAAAAGGAAGTTTTACAATCACTGACTCAAACCCATTGTCAAATTCTACTCAGCGCAATATGGAGGTACTGATGGCAGAACGGCCCACTCAGGTCTTTCACAATAAAATGATAGACGGAACTGCCATGAAACGACTTATTAGTCGATTTATTGATCACTATGGAATAGGATATACATCACATATCCTGGATCAAGTAAAGACTCTGGGTTTCCGACAAGCTACCGCCGCATCCATTTCATTAGGAATTGATGATCTTTTAACAATACCTTCTAAAAGATGGCTAGTTCAAGACGCTGAACAACAAAGTTTTATTTTGGAAAAACACCATCATTATGGGAATGTACACGCGGTAGAAAAATTACGTCAATCGATCGAGATCTGGTATGCCACAAGTGAATATTTGCGACAAGAAATGAATCCTAATTTTCGGATGACCGATCCTTTTAATCCAGTCCATATAATGTCTTTTTCGGGAGCCAGAGGAAATGCATCTCAGGTACATCAATTAGTAGGTATGAGAGGATTAATGTCGGATCCCCAAGGGCAAATGATTGATTTACCCATTCAAAGCAATTTACGCGAAGGACTCTCTTTAACAGAATATATTATTTCTTGTTACGGAGCCCGTAAAGGAGTTGTGGATACCGCTATCCGAACATCAGATGCAGGATATCTCACGCGCAGACTTGTTGAAGTAGTTCAACACATTGTTGTACGTCGAACAGATTGCGGCACCGTCCGAGGTATTTCTGTAAGTCCTCGAAATGGAATGATGGCGGACAGGATTTTTATCCAAACATTAATTGGGCGTGTATTAGCAGATCATGTATATATAGGTTCGCGATGCATTGCTACTAGAAATCAAGATATTGGAGTTGGACTTGTCAATAGATTCATAACTTTTAGAGCACAACCAATCTCTATTCGAACTCCCTTTACTTGTAGGAGTACGTCGTGGATTTGTCAATTATGTTATGGCCGAAGTCCAGCTCATGACGACCTGGTCGAATTGGGAGAAGCTGTAGGTATTATTGCAGGTCAATCTATTGGAGAACCGGGCACTCAATTAACATTAAGAACTTTTCATACCGGCGGAGTATTCACAGGGGGTACTGCAGAACATGTGCGAGCCCCTTCTAATGGAAAAATAAAATTCAACGAGGATTTGGTTCATCCGACACGTACAC